TTTCATTCTTTTAACTAATTGTGGAAGAATTTGCAAGTTGATAAAACCCGGCGGTCGGATTTTCCATCTCCAAGGAAAAACACTCTGATCTCCTATCAGAAAAATTCCCAATTCTCCTTTTGGTGCTTCGACTCTTACATAAAGTTCTTGCTTGGACAATTCAAAGGTTGGAGAAGGTTTTTTACTAATAAATCGATATTCAAAATCATCCCATTCAGGGTCTTTTATTCTATTAAAGCGCCGGATTTCTAAATTCTCATAGGGTCCCCCTGGAATTCCTTCCAGGGCTTGTTGGATAATTTTTATGGATTCTGTCATTTCACTGATTCGTACTAAATACCTAGCTAACGAATCCCCTTCTTTTTGCCATTGAATCTCCCAGTCAAATTCGTCGTAACGCTCATAACGATCAACTTTACGAAGATCCCATTGTATTCCGGAAGCTCGCAGCATTGGCCCTGATAAACCCCAATTTAGTGCTTCTTCTGTGTCAATAATGCCTACGCCTTCAACTCGTTCTAAAAAAATAGGATTTCGTGTAATAAGCTTTTGATATTCAGCAACCCCGCTTAAAAAATAATCGCAAAAATCCAAACATTTATCTATCCAGCCATGAGGTAGATCAGCAGCAACTCCTCCGATACGAAAATAATTATGCATCATGCGCATACCGGTAGCAGCTTCGAATAGGTCATATATCAATTCTCGTTCTCGAAAAATATAGAAGAAGGGGGTCTGTGCCCCAATATCTGCCATAAAGGGGCCAAGCCATAATAAATGGGAAGCGATACGACTCAATTCCAACATAATAGCTCTGATATAGCTAGCCCTTTTAGGTACTTGAATATTGCCTAGCTGTTCGGGTCCATTTACGGTTATTGCTTCTGTGAACATAGTAGCTAAATAATCCCAACGCGTTACATAAGGCAAATATTGTATAATTGTTCGATTTTCCGCAATTTTTTCCATCCCTCTATGTAAATAACCCAATATTGGTTCACAGTCAATAACATCTTCACCATCGAGAGTAACAATCAGTCGAAGAACACCATGCATTGATGGGTGGTGAGGACCCATATTGACTATCATGAGGTCTTTTCTTGTAGTTGGTGCAATCATAAGTTTTTCTCGAGTCATTCTTCCATGCATTGCTGAAAGTAAAAAGAAGTTCATCAAAATTTAAACGATTAAGCTCAAATGGTATCACGCTCCAAATTAACGGGTTTTTATCTCGCGAATATCCAACTCACCGATTAATTCTTTATAGCGTTCTCTATTTCTTTTTGACAAATAGGCCAGCAGTCGTTGACGTTTTCCCAAAATTTTTCGCAAACCTCTCTGAGATGAAGAGTCCTTTTTGTGCAATTCCAAATGTGAAGTCAGTTTCCTTATCTTAGTGGTGAAACTGAATACTTGAAATTCAACAGACCCTCTGTTTTCTTCGTTTTCTTTTTGAGAAAGAACCGAAATGAATGAATTTTTGACCATAAAAAAAAGCCCCCTTGCCTTTTTACAGATATGGATTTTACCGATCAGTAATAATAATGCCATTAATTTGAATGTGGTATATACAATAATATAATATACAATAATATAATCCGAATTTCTTTATGAACTCCTAATTTTCTGAATTCAAATCAATTAATTCAATTTGAAATTGGATTTAGATAGGGATAGAAAAGGAGTGGTCCATTTTTTCCATCGAAGAATTTGAATTTAGACCTAAAATGAAGAAAGTTCTAAGGTTCTGTTGATTCATTTCGAGATCTAATTGAAACATTAATGAAATGTGAGACAAGACATGCGATCCGCATATTTGTTTGCTTTCATATACCCCCTATACCCTATATAGTAATAGTATATAGTATAGTATACTATAGTATAGTATATAGTAGGGTATAGGATATATGAAAAAATGTATTATCCACAAATTTTCAATCGTGGATACAGATGTACCCTTAACATACTGAAACGACTGCCGTTATTCGTATCAAACCAATAACGATTCATACAAGCTAAATCTTCTAATCGATAATTAGGCCAAAGAAAAAGCTTGAATTTCATTAATTGATTTTTCTCTCTATCAAGGTGCTTATTGTCATGTGAAACTTGGGTGCTGTTTTTTACGTTCTTTTCGTTCGAAAATACTTGATTTCTATCTATATCATTTCTATTCTTTGAATTGAAACAAATTAGAATTCTCAATTTTCTACGACGTCTAAACGATAAAATATTTTCAGGAACAAGCAAATCAAAACGATTTTTATCTCTATTTTCGGTTATTCTTTGATGTGTTGAAATAGCTTTACCAAAACGATTCTTAGAAACATATCCTTGCTCTTGGTATTTTTGAGTAGTTTGGTGTTTACTCTTATGAATCAACGAAATACCTATGGTTTGATACATAATAAATTGTCCATCTTTTTTTCCAGACAGACGAATGGGTTCTATAATCAGTACTCCCCTTTTCATCAATTCTGTAAGAGTTAAATTCTTCTGAATCAGCATTATATCCAAACTCATTTCTCTGTTGTGAATCGAGGATATAGTAATTTTTCTTGGATCTATGAGTCTAAGCAGGAGACAATATACCTTGATATTATTGATCATTCTTTGATTTAAAGTATCGCCCCATCTCAATTGAAAAAGCAAATAACGTTTCAGGAAGAAATCTAGTTCTGCTTCCGTCTTGTTTTTGTATTGTTTTTTCTTTTTCCCTTTTTTCATGTCTGACCTTACATAATTTTCTTCAATATCTTTTTGTTGTGAGAGAACGGATCCAAGATCTCCTCGACTTATGGGTTCTTTTTCTTTTTGATTTCGATACTTTTTTTTCGGTGCTATCAAAAAACTTCCTTTTTCCTCTTCATTGATCTTTTTATTTTCACTACTATTTTGATTTTCATTTCTATTCAAATTTAAAAGAAGTAATTTACTTGGTATAAACCAAGGTTTCATTTTATACGCACTATAAAGTAATACAAATTCTGGGAAGAACCAAGATTCCAGATTTGATATGGGATGCTTTAGCATTTTTTCATTCATTCCCATCCAATCAAAAAACCCTTTGTGAGAATTTGGTGGATTTTTTTCTGGAATCATAAAATAAGAAAGATCTTTTTTAGAAATTATTTGAGAATTATTAGTAAGAATTTGAGTATTTTGATTCCTGTTGGTATCGATCATGATACAGGCCCCAATATCGACTTTTTTTCTAAGATAAAAATTGAGAATTTTCCAATCAAAATATTTTCTATCGGCCATTTTTTCCATATATAGAGTATCGACCCTTCCTATATTATTATTTAGATAATTATTAATAGGGATGTTTCTCAGCATATCAAAAAGGGTCTCTTTAGACGTGTAAGAAATCTCTTGGTTCTTATTTCCTTGAAACGCAGATCTATAAAAAAAGCATTCCGTTTTATTTTCATAATTAAGAAATTTATATGATAAAAGATCATACCTATAGTCTTTTTGAAAATTCTCTTTTTGATTAGATAATGAATATACTTCAAATTGTTTTTGTTTTTTGGAATCAATTAATTGGTCTTTTTCATATGAATGCCATTTGCTTAAAATTTCCTTTTTAGCTATATGACGCTGATGAATCGTATTTCGCCACTTTTCTGGTATTAATCTAGACCATTTTATCTGAGATAAATTGTATTGATATTGATAATGTCCTCTTAACCAGTTTTTCCATTGATTCATTTCATAACTCGGAAGTTTCTTATCCCCCAATTTCGAATGAACCACTCCTCGCGTTTCAAAAGAATCCTTTATTTCGGGTTTAAGAAAAAAAGGGATTCCTTGGTAGTGAAGAACAGATCTTAATTTATACGAATTACTAACTTGGATTCGTGATAATTTGTAAAATACATATGCTTGTGATACGTAGGATAAGTCATAAAAACTATGTGAATTAGTTTTACTATTACTAATATTATCAAGTGACTTTGAAATAAACGGAATTGGATTTTTCTTAATTTTATTAATTATTTCTTGTTTTCTTGAATTATTGTAAATGGATTTATCAATAATTTTTTTTATTAATTCAAGAAAAAGTTCTGTATTCATTTTCGGAATATTAATGCTAGATAAAAATATATCTGTGTATATTCTTTCAATAAAAAATTTCAAAAAAAGGGGTAATTTACAAATTATTCGAGCATTTCTTCTTTTTAATATTTGCCATTTTTCGAATCTGTTAGCATTATAATTTGTTTTGTTAGCACTAATAAAATTATTTATTCTTGGAGTTACTTTTTTTTTCTCTTTTGAGATTCTTTCTATTTGATTTAGAATTGTACTTGTTCGATCAGCCGGATCCTTCATTTTTTTTTCTGTAAATGAAGAATTTGTCCAACTCGGAGATGCAATTTGACTCAATGATTCGTGAATTATCTGATTGCTTATTAGGGAATCTTTTTCTTCTTTAAATTCTCTCGATTCATATATTTCGACTTCTCTTAATCGAAATAATAGAATTGGATTTACTTTTGAAAGTTCTTTTATTTTTTTTGTTATCAAAATAACACTTTTGATAACCCATTTTTTTGCTTCTTTTGAAAGTTTTCCAAGTAATTTTGTTTTTCCTTTGAAAACTATTAGAACGCGAAAATACTTCTTTTTTAATTTTCCAATTTTTTTTTTGAATTCCGTAAAAATGGGTTTAAAAAAGGAAAGTCGTTTTTGGGGCGAACCAAAAGGAAGTTCGGCTTCCATTCCCCAAACTGTTAAAAAACAAAAAAATGATTTTTGTTTTTTCTTTTTCATTAGATCTTTCTGAGAGAATCCTAGTTTCGATTTGTTCCAAGGTTTCAAAGAGAAAGGAAATAATATTTTTATCTGAATACCGTCTATCAACCAATTTTTCGGAAATTCTGTTTCGGATAATGGAACACCGTTATAAGTACATTTAACATGCACCTCCCTATCCCATTCCTGAAAATCCTCAGACCATTCAGGAAGTTGAAATAGAAGTATACGTCCAATAT